TTGACGAACCATAGGATCCTCTGAAAAAAATTACAACACACGACTATAATATATTCTATTTTTCCATAGAAATGTGTTCGCTCAAGAAAGAATCCAGAAGATATTGATCGTAAATAAGAAGACTGTTTACGAAGAAACAGGAATAGATATTCGCATTCATATACATAAGAATTATGTAGGAACCAAAAGAATCGTTTCTTTCTTTTTGAAAAGACGTAAATGGATTTATTTGAAGTAATGATACTATTCAAATTATGATATTCGTGGAAAAACAATCGCAATAAATGCAAAGAAGGAATATCTTTGATCCAGCATTGAAGGATTTGAACCAAGATTTCCAGATGGATGGGATGGGGTATTAGTAGATCTGACACATAATTTAAATGTGATAATTTATCCTCTAAAAAGGGAAATATTGAATGAATAGATCGTAAATTATGAGATTTTGGTATTCTTTTTTCTTCAAGGGAAGATACTAATCGCGACGAGAATGGAATTTCCAGAATGACTCCAAAACCTTCTGATACCATTTTAGAATAAAAATGAGAAGAAAAAGAATTCTTGTGCCCCCAAAAACCATTTTCCTTTTGGTTAGAATCATTCACCGAAGAAATCAAAGATTTCTGTTGATACATTTGAGTAATTAAACGTTTCACAAGTACTAAACTAGATTTATTGTCATAACCAATAATTTCCACAGGTTCGTAAAAAATCAAACTATTGAAGCTATGATAATGAGCAAGTGAGTAAATATACTCCTGAAGGAGTAGTGGATATAGGAAGTTTTGTTGCCGAAATCTATCTTTTTTCAATCTAAATATCCTTGTAATTCTGCCATTTAAATACATTTCTACTGTAACCAAAAAAGGGAGACACTTCTTGTGTTATGAAATGATACATAGTGCAATATGGTCAGAACGGCGTATGCATATGTTGTATGTAGTATATTGTTTCTCTTATACTAAAATAGTATAACTTAATAACTAGAATAATTAGAAGAGATAATTAGAAGAATATAGTCTAGTATTATTATATACTATGCACTGTCTATACTTTTACTTTCAATAATATAGAATATAGACTTTTATACATGTAAAAAACATAATGATAATCTAATGAAGTAAAAGATTATATAAAAGTAAGAACAAATAAAGAATATATACCCCGGAGACAGATAGCCCAATCTACAGATCTTTTTTCTTTTCCTTTCTATCCAATTTGGTTTTCTTTTACTTGTTAATATAAGTAGAATAACAATAAAAGAAATAAATAAAATAACAATAAGAAAAAGGGATAAAAATCTTTTATTTTTGCAACCCAATCACTCTTTTGACTTTGGAAAAAAAAATACCTTTTTTATCACTATACTATTTCTTCTACACATCCGTCTTCAATCCACAATAAAGAATAATTAGGATTAATAAAAAAAAGAATCAATGGTCCACTCACAATTCACAAGAGAACCTTTTCCCACATCAGGCACTAATCTATTTTTAACGCATAATTAGTAATTTGATCGGGTAATCATTCAAATTAAGAAGGGAAGCTCGTTGCTTTTTTGTCTTACTCGAATTGGAGCCATAAGGCTCTATCCATTTATTCACTAGACCCAAAATACTTTACCAATTGTTATCAAAAGAAAAACTCTCGTTCTATTTCTATTATGAGTACTAGAAATCTTCTTTTTCTATAATTTTATTATTCTTTTTACGACATGCTTTTTTTTCCATTCATTACCTTTCAGGATCAGTCGCAGTCTTATAAACTCTACCAATAGTCTAGACGAATTCCTTCATCCAAATGTGTAAAAGATCATAGTCGCAATTAAAAGCCGAGTACTCTACCGTTGAGTTAGCAACCCGGATCAATATGAAATGTAGATATGATCAAAATAAAAAAATCCAGCAAACTCATTCATTTTACTAAAGTGAAGGAAAGAGCCGATAGGAAATGGGGATAAAAAGATCTATTTATATACGATCAAATTATATTTGTTTGATACGCCATTGTCAATATGAATGGACTTTTTATCAAACAAATTTCAAGAAATTATATAGAAATTTGTGTTGGATTAGCATAATATAAAGAATAAAACTTTGAGCGGAAAAAAAATAAGGAAAAGGTAAAGATAGAAAAAATAGCGGCTTTATTTAATCAAATTTATTTAATCAAAAAAATAAAGGTACAATACAAATACAAGAAGAAAGATTACCCCCCTTGTTTGGGGGGTTCCACAAAAAGAAGAAAGAAAAAGAAGAATAAAATAAGTATAAATAGAACAAGAAAAGAAAAAACTTTGAATAAAGATTTACACAAAGATAGGTACTAGTTACCCTATCCTTTTTTTATTCATGATTCTTGTTTTTCCTTTCTTTTTTTATCAAAAGAAACTCGAAATTCTTTAAAAAATTCTGCCTTCCTTAAAATATCATAAACAGTTCCTGTGGGTTGAGCACCTTTTTCAAGGAAATATAAAATAGCAGGAACATTTGAATAAGTTTGATTCTTTATCGGATCATAAAAACCCACTTTTCGAAGATCTCTTCCTTCTCTTCGGGATCGAACATCAATTGCAACGATTCGATAGATGGCTCATTGGGATAGATGTAGATAAAAGATGCCCCCCTAGAAACGTATAGGAGGTTTTCTCCTCATACGGCTCAAGAAAAAATGATTCTAATTTCTAGAATTTTTCTATCTATCTATATAGATAATAGATAGATAGATAGAAAAATGGATCCATAAAGAATTAGACTGTAATTTGAGCCTTTTTTCCTTCTTTACAGAAAAAGAAATTTCATTTGTACTCCTAACTCAAGTTGGGTAGTTTTGAAAGAGTTCAAAAGGAAATCCTTAGAATTTCTTGAGCTGTCTATAACTTCTTTTTTTGTCTCCTTTCGTATATATTTTTTTTACTCATTCTGATCCAATTGTTGAGACAAGTGAAAATAGTGTTTCCTTGTTCCGGAATTTGTTGTCTTTGCTTTGCGCTTTGTGAAATCATTGGGTTTAGACATTACTTCGGTGATCCTTACTCCTTTTCAAAAAGGCAGCAACATACCTTTTGTTTTTTGTTCTTTCTATGGAAAGAAAAGGAAAAAATCATACGAAAGATTGATTCCTTTGTGATACACTCTTGATTGAAACAGTTTGAAAATTTCGACAAATTTTATTTTTTCATTTCAAACTTGTTCATTTTTGAACCTCTCCATTTATCTATATTTAGATATAGATGATATATTTACAAAGTTGGTTTAACTTATTGATTGTCACTAACCCTAGATTATTCCCCCGATAAATGAATCAATCATTTTTGCTCGAGCTCCATCATATGCTATACCTTTATATACCATTAGTATCTTTATTGAGTTATTTAGCAACCCAAGACAAATTAAATTAGGTTCCTAGCAGAACAAATTATGTCGAGACAAGAGCATCTTCATTCGTATAGAAAGAGAAGATGGTGGATGTCAGAATCCACAGCCAATCATGTCCTTCAAGTCGCACGTTGCTTTCTACCACATCGTTTCAAACGAAGTTTTACCATAACATCCCTCTCGTTTTATTTTAATTTGGAACCGTATGCAATTGATTCAATATGGAATCATGAATAGTCATTGGCTGAACCAATTGATACATAATAATCTACACTTATAGATAAGTGTTATCCGGAAAGGATTTCACTTAAAAAGACCCCATAATTTTCTTATATGAAAAATATCACATGAAAAAAAAACAAATCAGTTTTAAACAAACTGATTTACATCTTCAACAGATCTTTCGGGATTGTCCATCATAAACCTCTTTTTCTTAAAAAAGAAATTAGAAACCTCAAAAAAAGCCTTTGACTTTACTTTCATTCAAATGAAAAAAAAATATCCATGAATGGATAAAATTTTTTAGCCACTTTAACTAAATGTTAAACTAAATACTAAATATTTCATTATTAGAATAATAAGATAATCTGAAATAATTAAGATTAAGATAATATTAATAAATATAATATACAATTATATACAATAATTCTATATTATATTGATTTTATTTCTATTTTATTTCTATTTTATACTCTTATGTAATATAGTAATATATGTAATATATTATGTATTTATGTATTAATATATTAATTTATGAATATATTAATTATGAATATTTTTATGAATATTTTCTCATTTTTTATTTATAAAATATGATTTTTCTAATATTATGATTTACTTATTATTTACCATCTCCAATTCAATCTTATTTTCATTTAATTGAAAACAGAGAGATAGTTTTAGAATAAAGTTTCTTTGTTTTCATTATTATGGAGTAGAAAAAGTCTCGTGTAAGGTAAGATCAAAGAGAAAATAAGAATCCTCGAATTCTTATCTTTTCGCATCCATCATACATATCCATCATATAAAACAAATAATCGTTAACAAAAGTAATCACGAATATTTATATTTAAGAATAAAATACTTTAGTAAAAAAGTAAAAAAAAAAGATATGATTCTAAGAATTCAGATTGGATAACATTGTATCCAACATTAAACAGAAAATTGTTGAATTAAATTTTAAATTTCAATAGAGAAGAATTTTTCGTTTCTAATGCAAACGATCTGGGACGGAAGGATTCGAACCTCCGAGTAACGGGACCAAAACCCGTTGCCTTACCGCTTGGCCACGCCCCATTTTGATTTGGTCTAAGAAAAAATAAGATAAATATTGGTTATTCGTCAATAACCAACCAAAAGAAATATAGGACATGTTGTCGCTAGGATTCAACACAATAGATATAGAATCAAAAAGATTAATTGATCATTACTTAGAATTCAATTAAGATATTGTATGAAAATAGAATTCCTTGTATTCTTATTTGATTGGAGAATGTAAGGAAGGATTCTTGATTGGGGAGAAGTCAAAGAAAAATAAGAATTTCTTTCTTTTATCTGCATCTGCCTTTTTATTTGAAAATTTTTCTCAGAAAAACAACTCAATCCAATCTGATAATTTATTATCATTTCAATTTAATTTGAATCTTTAAGAACAAGAAAAGAATATTTGTTATGTTTAATATCTTTAGTTTAATCTGTATCTGTCTTAATTATACTCTTTATTCGAGTAGTTTTTTCTTCGCCAAATTGCCCGAGGCTTATGCCTTTTTCAATCCAATTGTAGACGTTATGCCAGTTATCCCTTTACTCTTTTTTCTATTAGCCTTTGTTTGGCAAGCTGCTGTAAGTTTTCGATAAAAAGGAAATCTCTATTCAATTCATAATTTCTTCGATAAAAAAAAGATGAGATTTTTATTCTGAAAATCAATAATCAATAAGATCATAAATAAGATTTAGATAAGTCTGGACATTAGGAACCCTCGATTCAAAAAGTGAAATTCTGGTATTTTCTATTTTATATTGAAATTTAATTTAAAAATTTAAATAAGGGAAGGGGGTGATTATCTTTATCTTTAATCAGCTAATCAGCTTATTTCTTCTTTTGTTCTGACCTTTCCTTTATAAAATCCCATAAAATACCTAATTATAGATATGGATATGACAAGAAATTTTTGTTAACGAAAAAATACGAATCTTATTACATTAGAAAGAAATTCGTGAAAAGAAATTTCAAAAAAACTTCCTTTTTTTTTTCATCTTTAGAGCGTCATATCAAAATAGTGTCTAGTGTGTGTCGTAAAATAGGTGATTTATTTCCTTAAAATAAATGATCTTATCTTACTTGGAGATTTGTAATGCTTACTCTTAAACTATTCGTTTACACAGTAGTAATATTCTTTGTTTCTCTCTTCATCTTCGGATTCTTATCTAATGATCCGGGGCGTAATCCCGGGCGTGAAGAATAAAAAAAGATATGAGATTTGTTTTTACTTTTTCCTTAATTTTTTCATAGGTAAATGTATAAAGAAATGGAATAGATGCTAGATAAAGATAAAAGATTCATAAAAAAAAATAATCGAAATTTATTTCAATTCTAAAATCTCAAGTGATCAGGGGGGTCGGAGAGAGAGGGATTCGAACCCTCGGTACGAATAATTCGTACAACGGATTAGCAATCCGACGCTTTAGTCCACTCAGCCATCTCTCCCCATTCAAAATTGAAAATTTATCTTTAACACGTGAAGTCAAGATTGAGAACAATTTTTATTTTCCTTCAATGATTCGAAACAAATTTCTCCAATAGAAAGAATACCTTACTTCTTTTATTTTGTATAAAAGGTTCATTTCCCCGGCCTGGTTAAGTATAAGTACTGGCCGGGCCAGTACTTCTTTTGTTCCGACGAATAAAAATTGTTATTGAAACAAGAAGAGTAATTTTTACTCCCATTCCTAATTATTAGAAATTATATAAAATTCTAATAGATAGATTATCTTTGAAATTCTTTAAAAAATTATCTAGATCTAGATTAATGATTAATATAGAATATTCTATATATTCTATATTGAAATTAAAATATTAAATATTAGAGATTATATATCTATTCTTAGTATATTCTTAGTATATTATATTAGTATATTATATATTATAATATATTTATAGTACCTTATATAGTAATTCTAGTAAATTAGAGTATAAATGAGTATAAATTCTAATATTTAGTCTTTATAGTAAAAATGTTCTACTATAATACTATTATAGTATCTAATAGTATTATAGTATCTAGTAATATAGTACTAATCGTCGTCTTTATTTTCTTATTCTTAAGTATAAAATTCGGAAATTCATTAATGAAAAACAAATTTCATTATAAATGAAAGTTGAAGTTCAGTATTATATTCATCTTTCTTAATTCACTTAAGAAGTCTTAATAAGAAAGAAGTATTAATAAAGAAATAAAATATATCTTATAATATTTTATAAGAGAAATAATATCAAATAAAAAACACATATTTATAAAATGAGACTATAAATCATTTACTTGTTCAAAGCAAAGTACAAGCTTGAAAGTTTGAGGCCCATTGCTATTTACCTATTTTTTTTTCAAGTTTTCAATTCCGCGCCGCAGTGGAAAAAAATACGTGTTAATATTTTCATGATTCTGATGCTATCTTGACTGCGTCTGATTACTTTGTTGGACAAATGCTCCATTCATATTCAATAATGAATATGTAGCGGGTATAGTTTAGTGGTAAAAGTGTGATTCGTTCTATTAACAACTTCAATAGTTAAGGGGTCTTTCCATTTTTTTCATATTTCATATTCCGATCAAAAACTTTATTTCTTAAAAAGATTTAATCCTTTAACCCTCAATAGGACATTTGAGGAAAGAATATACATTCTCACGATTTCTATCCAAAAGGTAATCATAATTTTAATAAAAAAATTGGATTATGGAGTCGAGAAGCATAATTTTTTTGATTGGTTCAATTCTTCCAATTGAATGAGTATGAATGAAGGATCTATGGATGATAGTACAAAACTTTCAATCGTAACTAAATCTTCAATTTTTGCACTTAAAAAGAGGGAGATTGAAGCCAAATAGCTGGAAAATGATGGTTTTGG